TTCTATTAGAAATGCATTTTTTTTTTTCAATTGGAAATCTCTACTAAGTATTGTTCTTATTAAAATTTCGTTTCAAATTCGCTATCAGGTAGCGTGTTAATAATATAGACTGTTCCAACATTCCCTTGAAAAAAAAAAAGAGGGGGTTCCATTGGACTAAGAAGAGGGAAGGAAGAAAGCGAATTAGTATACTAATTCCTCATCCTCAAATGAGTCCTTCCCGTGGTAGGTTATTGTCCAAATAAAAATAAATAAGTAATTTTAGTAATGAAATCTTGGTAGAATTCGAAAAAACAAGCAGCAAGTACAAGGCAAAAAAAAAAAAAATACGTTTGATTAAACAAAAGGATTCGCAAATAAAAGTGCTAAGGCTACAACTAATCCATAAATTGTTAAAGCTTCCATAAAAGCCAGACTAAGCAATAAAGTACCTCGTATTTTTCCCTCTGCCTCGGGTTGTCTTGCGATACCTTCTACAGCTTGCCCCGCGGCAGTACCTTGACCAACCCCAGGTCCAATAGAAGCAAGCCCAACAGCCAACCCAGCAGCAATAACGGAAGCGGCAGAAATCAATGGATTCATGATAAGTTCCTCGCACCAAAAAAAAATGGTTAATGATACAATCAACCAATAAATTTCGAACTATTCATTCTTTTTCTTGATTTAATCTCTTTATTCAATTATTCAATATTGAATTCCCAGTTCCAAACGAAAAGGAGGGATTTTTAGTGCAATCCCTTTTTTAGTGAAATCCCTATCGAAATCTCCAGGGCAGATTAGATATATCTTTTAGACGACCTATCTTTTAACGAATATCTAACTATATAAATAGTTAATATTGCATATACACGTCTTTCTTCCATAACGTAAACCAACTATTCGTATCTTAAATTCAATCGGATTCTAAAAAAATTTTTTAGATGCTGAAATATTCACAAAAATAAAATTGAGTTATAGCCATTATTCCATTATTTATATATATATTCCATAAACTTAGTTTGATTTCACTCTTGTAAATAATAATAATCCATTTTTTTCTGAATCTCATTTTTTTTTTATTCTCTTCCTTATCATTATCCCACTTGGATACAATCAATCTAAATGGACAAATTCATTAGTCTGAATCATTGCATAGAAATATAAGTCTTTGTTTTCTTGTAAGTTTTTTTTTTTTTATTTATATAATTTATTAATATTTTATTATTAGTCAATCTATTGAATTGAATAAAACCGAGTGAAATAGAAATAGCTCTATCTCTATAGAAAAAAACCCTTTTTTTAATCACATGTTGGAAACAACTCTTATTCAGATTATGACTCCTAAAATTGGATTGGAATTGAATGAACAAAATAATCAAGCCAAAAAAAAAATTGATTGGACGAAGGTATAAATGATTCAAACGAATTCTAGGAAAAAGATCGTTTAGGACAAAACTTTTTTAGATTTCTTTCCTTTTTGTTTTTACTATTCCTTTAGATCGTTATAAACTTTTTTTCTATTTATGTGTATATTTATGTTCACTAAGTATAAGTAGATTATCTTGAACAAGAATAGATTGCCTTAGACTATAAGATAAAAAAGTCTATTTCAAAACAAAATTCGTTAATGATGCCCCTCAATGGATTCGCCTATATAAGCCGCAGCTAAAGTTGCAAAAATAAGCGCTTGAATACCACTTGTAAATAACCCAAGGAACATGACAGGTATAGGAACCACTGAAGGTACTAAAGAAACAAGAACAACAACTACTAATTCATCCGCTAATATATTTCCGAAAAGTCGAAAGCTAAGTGATAAGGGTTTTGTGAAATCTTCTAAAATGTTAATGGGTAAAAGAATTGGAGTTGGTTGAATGTATTTACTGAAATAACCTAATCCTTTTTTGCTAAGGCCCGCATAAAAATAGGCTATTGACGTAAGTAAAGCTAAAGCAACGGTAGTATTTATATCATTCGTAGGTGCAGCTAACTCCCCATGAGGTAACTCTATAATCTTCCAAGGTAAAAGTGCACCCGCCCAATTAGAAACAAAAATAAATAGAAACATCGTTCCAATAAAGGGGACCCATGGGCCGTATTCCTCTCCGATCTGAGTTTGGCTCACATCTCGAATGAATTCAAGGACATATTCGAAGAAATTCTGACCGCCAGTTGGAATGGTTTGGGGGTTCCGAACAGTTACAATGGCTGAACCTAATAAGATAGCAATTACAACCCAAGAAGTAATAAGTACTTGGGCGTGTACTTGGAAACCTCCTATTTTCCAATAGAAATGCTGGCCTACTTCCACACCAGATATATCATATAACCCTTTTAGGATGTTGATGGAACATGATAGAACATTCATACTACCCCCTGAAAGAAAACTTTAAAAGGAATTATTTTGATTCAACCATCGTTTTTTTTATTTGCCTACTAAAATTGTATATTTTAAATACCAACAAATCACATAATATAGCTAGTTATTTTTATCTATTTTGGACGATTGACAAATAGTAACCGATTATATATCCATAAATATATGGAGTTCACAAAATAATTTCTTTATCTTAATCTTATTATTAATCTATCTTATTATTAATCAGGAATTTCGTATATAGCTAGACCGACCCTCACAAATTGCAAATACTAATTTATTAAGAATTAATCGGATTGAAGCTATAGCGTCATCATTCGCTGGAATCGAAATATCTGCGAGATCCGGGTCACAGTTTGTATCAATTAAACAAATGGTTGGAATTCCCAAAGTGATACATTCCCGAAGAGCCGTATATTCTTCTTGCTGATCAACGAGTATTACAATATCGGGTAACCCTGTCATATATTTAATCCCACCCAGATATGTTTGCAAGTGAGCTAACTGTCTCTTCAATCGAGTCCCATCTCCTTTTGGAAGACGGTTGAGTCTACCGGTCTTTTGTTCCATTTTCAAGTCCCTGAACTTTTGAAGTCTAGTTTCTGTAGTAGACCAATTCGTTAAAATACCGCCGAGCCATTTTTTATTAACATAATGACACCGAGCCCTTATTGCAGCCCGGGCTACTGAATCCGCTGCTTTATTTTTGGTACCAACAATTAAGAATTGTTTTCTCTTGCTTGCTGCATCAAAAACTAAATCACAAGCTTCTGATAAAAAACGAGCAGTTCTAGTAAGATTTGTAATATGAATACCTTTACGTTTTGCAGAGATATAAGGGGCCATTCTTGGGTTCCATTTTCTAGTACCATGACCAAAATGAACTCCCGCTTTCATCATCTCTTCTAAATTAATGTTCCAATATCTTTTTATCATTTCTACCCACACTTCCTCTCTCTCTCTTTCTTTTTCAAACAAAGAAAAAGAGAGAGGGGGTACCCTGAAATAAATAATTGTTCCGATGGAACCTTATCTTTTCCCGGAGATTGGATGTTGATATACGATCCAAGCAATTAATTTCATTCTATTCCTTATTTTCTTTATTACTATTAATAAATCACATGGAACAAATCACAGGACCACGATTAATTAAAATAAAATAAAAGGATGAATCCGCTCTTAGGAATCATTAAATCCTAGAAATGCTTATTCTGATGTATCATAGAAATTTCTTGAAATGCAAGAATCAAATAACTCTCTCTGGTGGAATAAAAAATCTCTATCTCTAAATTCCCCCTCGAATAAATTCTTCTTTTTGCTGTTCAAAGGCATCTTTTTATGTTTCCTTGAGCCTTGCACGAATCTTTTGAATCCGGTACCGACGGGTATCATACCGCCTAGAACAACGTTTTCTTTTAGGCCTTTCAACCAATCGATACGACCGCGGAGAGCAGCTTTTGCTAAAACGCGAGCAGTTTCTTGAAAACTCGCCTCGGATATGAAACTTTGAGTATTCAGAGATGCTCGCGTTATTCCCAATAATATGGGTCGGTAACAGATGGCTTCTTCCAAAGCGCGTCCCGTTCGTTCTGCTCGGAACAATCCAATTAGTTCTCCGGGTGAAAAAACATTAGACATTCCGTCTTCTGAAACCAATACTTTTGATGTTATTTGCCGTACAATAATTTCTATATGCCTATTATGGATCTGCACCCCTTGAGATCGATAAACTTTTTGGATCTTATTAACCAAAGAGATACGACTTTGCACGATAGTTAACTCAGCACCAATCAAGAATCCCCAAGGAATTCCAAAAATTCTTGTTATACACGCGTTCCAACCCTCAACTCTCTTTTCTAGGTTTATCGATATTGAATCAATTGAACGTACTTCTAACACTTGTTCCACTTTTGGAAGACCCTGCGTTATATCACCAGATCGCGATTTTTCATATATAAATGTAACTAATGTAGCTCCTTCGTAAAGGATTTCTCCATAATGGCCATGAACGGTTGCTCCTGGCGTGGCCAAATAAGGCTGAGCCGATCTTATTACTACAGAGTCAATGTGAACAATTATAACTTGACCCGATTTTAGATGTGGTCCGCTTTTGGCAATACATACATTTTCACAAATAAATTGTCCCAGTCTAATTATTGTGAAGAAAGATTCACAATCATTAGGATGATAATTATGATGGAGAAAATACCAATTCAAAGTGAATGGATTCAAAACACTCTTACTGCATGGATCGGGATTAACAATTCTCCCGGTTTCATCCATTAAATAATATTTAAGTACTTGAAAAGTCTCTTTTAAATTGTCAAGTTTCAAATATTTAGTTATGGAGATCTGATTATGAGTTATTAAATTGAAATGGTTTAATAAATCAAAATTTGCAATTTGAAGGGCTGTTCCTAATGGGCCCAACGAATTTTGAATTGAAATTATAGGATCTCTTTTAATTGATTCTTTTATTACATTGTGATCTTTTACATGATTGAATGCATCCATTCGAAAACAATTAGATGATGACAAAATTAGCAAAAATTTAAATTCCTTATTTCTATTCAATAACGTACTAATAGTTCCGTGATTTTGTTTAAGTGATTGTTGAATCCTTGCTTTGGAATAACTGGGATAA